ATAATATTATAATTGGGATAAAGATTAAAGTACTTAGTATATTAAAACATAAAATAGATTTTATTTTTATATTTATTTTATTAATTTTTAATATAAAAAATGATATTATAAATATTGTTATTATTAAATTTAGGTAGAAGTATAGACTAATAATTGTAGAGATAAAAAGAAGAAGGGGGAGAATTAATATATTGATTTTTATAAGTATATTAAGAATTATTAGTTTTGATAAGAATCCTATGAAAGGAGGAATACCTCCTAATGATATAATTAATATTATAATAAAAATATTTTCTTTATTTATAGTATTATTTTGTTCACTTAATGAGTATAAATGGTGGTTAGATTTATTATGAAAAAAAAAAAATAAGGGGGAAATAGTTATTATATAAATTAATAGATATAAAAATATTATAGAGTTATTAATTGAGGAAATAGAAAGTATTCATCCTATATGGGAAATAGAGGAGTAGACTATTATTAGTTGAAGGTTGCATTGATTAATTGCTTGAATTCTACCAATTATTGAGCTTAGAAGGGAGGATATAATAATAATAGTGAAATTGAAGTTAATAAATGAAATTATGAATAAGGGGGCAAGTTTTTGTCAGGATAAAATAAGTAAAAGTATTATTCAGCTTATTTGTTTACATATAGAAGGGAGTCAGAAGTGAAAAGGGGCTGAACCTAATTTAATTAAAATGGATAAAATTATAATTGATGAAAATAATGAATTATTAAATATAGAGTATATTGATAGGGAGTGGTAGTATATAAGAATTATAGCTATAATAAATAAAGAAGATCTAAGTCTTTGGATAATAAAATATTTTATAGAACTTTCAATTTCAGAATTTTTTGTTTTAATATTTATTAAAGGAAGAATACCTATAAGATTTAATTCTAGTCCTATTCATATTATTAATCAGTGGGAAGAGGATAAGGATATAATTGTTCCAATAATTATTATAATAATAAATATAAAGTTGGTAGGAAAAAATTTGTTATTCATAAAGAGAAGGACATATATGAAATGCCCAATATAAAGTTAGCAGCTTTATTTTATAACATTATTTCTCTTATATTCAATTTAAGGATCCTTGGTTTCATTCATGAATAAGACCTAAAATTAAAATTATTAGGAAGATTATTGAAGATGATGTAAAGATAAAAGAGGGAGAAAATAAAATGTTTATAACTATAGGTATTAATAAAATTACTTCAATATCAAAAATGAGGAAAATTACTGCTAATAGAAAAAATCGTATAGAAAATGGGGAGCGTGTATATGAAGAAGGATCAAAACCACATTCAAAAGGGGAGTTTTTTTCTCGGTCTTTGTATGATTTTATTATAATAATAGATCCAATTAATAAAAGGATTATGTTAAGAATAAATAAAAAAAGAGAGAAGAAAAAAATTATATTCATGAAGTATAGAAGATTAATATCTTATAATTTATAACATCAATATAATCCGTTCATTCCGGCGCTATACTATCAATGAAGAAACAAAAAAATTTCAATTATTTAATTAACAGTTAAATGCCTCTATTTTGGCTTTTCATTGAAACAAGGGTAAAAGGCTACCTAAGTATGGGTCGAAACCATATATGAAAATCATTTCTTGAATTGATGTATGGTATTAAATAGATGGCTATTTCTTTTTAATTGCAAGTTAAATTTTCTTAATAAAATATAATACCATTAAGGATTAAAAAAATCATTATCTAGGTTAAAAATCTAGTGCTTAAGTTTTCAGCCACTTAATAGATTTAAAAGAATAAAATTATGAACCTCATCAGTAAATGAAAGTATATAAGAATAATCAGACTACGTCTACAAAATGTCAGTATCATGCTGCTGCTTCAAATCCGAAGTGGTGGGAAGAAGAAAAATGGTTTATAATAATTCGGATTAGACATATAAACAGGAATGTTGAGCCGATAATTACATGAAGACCATGAAATCCTGTAGCTACAAAGAAAGTTGAACCATAAATTCTGTCTGAAATACAAAATGAGGCTTCAATATATTCTGTTGCTTGTAAGAAAGTAAAATAAAATCCTAAAATAATAGTAATAACTATAGATTGAATAGCGGGGGTTAGTTCCCTTTTTATTAAAGAGTGGTGGGCTCAAGTGACTGAAACTCCAGAGGATAAAAGAATTGCTGTGTTAAGAAGAGGAATCTGAAAAGGGTTTAAAGGAAAAGTATGAATAGGTGGTCAACAGGTACCAATATCTGTGTTAGGGGCTAGGCTCCTATGAAAATAAGACCAAAAGAAAGCAAAGAAAAAACAGATTTCTGATGTAATAAATAATATTATTCCTCATCGTAAACCGTTGTAAACTTTAATAGTATGAAAACCTTGAAATGTTCTTTCTCGAACAATATCTCGTCATCAGAAGAATATTGTTATGGTTATTAAAAGAATTCTTAAGAGTAAAAGGGAGGATCCATAATTATGGAATCATGAACATAAACCAGTTGTTAAGAATAATGCTCTTATAGATCCTGTAAGAGGTCAAGGACTAAATTCAACTAAGTGAAAAGGATTTCGGGTCATAATAAATTTTAGTTATTAAAATAATTTATTATATTTACAAAAAAACGACTAAAAAATAGGGTACATACAAATAAATTAGATAAATTTGTCAAGAGAAAAAAGGGGTTAGAGGGGATTCTTTTTATAAAAATTAGTGATATTTGTTGCAATATATGTATTATATAAGAATTATATATTCTAAGTAAATAAATATTTAAATATAATATATAAAATTATTGTACGTTTCAATTTTACACTACTTTTAAAAAAATAGTGAAAAAAATATTTTTTAAAGTATTTAAAGAAATTTACAAATATTAATTAAAAATATTAATTTTAATTTATAAAAATTTATTAACCGGATACTTATCTATATTAATTATAAACACTACTTATATATGGCAATACTGGTAGATTAATTTATTTATATTATAAATTGGACTTGTTATTTATAAATCAAGTAAATTTTAATTATTATTATTTTTATTAGATTAATAGTAAATACTTAGCACAAGATATATAAATAATAATTAATAAATGAATAAATTGAGTATTGGGGCCTGTGCCTGTGATAGAGTGAACTTAGATGTATCTCTGGGTTTATAGAACTCACGATTTCTTTCATTCAATATATAAATGGGTTTGTAAATATCTAGAAAAAGTGAGTTTCATGGATATAAAAAATTCTGCGATTCTAATTATAGACTTATGGAGTAAATATATGATTATTATTATAAACTTTGTTATTTTAAGTAGTTTTTTTAAATATAGTGATTTGATCTAGGTATTTATATTGTAATAATTAAATATAAATATATTTTGCTTTGTTAAAGTTTGTTTTCAAACTAATTCTTTTAGATATAAATAAAAAAGACTTAATGATTATTAGATTTCTTTTTTTTATTAATATTATTTTAGGGTTTAGTTATTTAGATTGTTGAGTCTATACAAGATATGACCTATATAGTAAAATTAGATAATAATATAAATATATTAAAATATAAATATTAGGTAGTTGAGTTTAGTTATTTAGATTGTTGAGTTTATGTAGTATATATATATTGTTTAAATATATTAAAATATATATATTAGGTAGTTGAGTTTAGTTATTTAGATTGTTGAGTTTATGTAGTATATAACCTATATAATGAAATTAGATGATATATTAATTTAATAAGTTTTTGTAGTGTATAATTTTATAGCATTAAAGATTTTCAATTTTTAGGAATAAGTTTAATTTATCAAAAATATATTTTATTAGTATAATAAGTATAGTTGTTTTCCAAACAATAGGTTTAATAAATTTAAATAGAATATTATAATTTGGTGTAAGGGCATATAAAGTTTTGATCTTTAAGGGAAAGGTTCAAGTCCTTTTTTTGTAAAGAGTTTTAAGTTAAAATAAAACTATAAATTTTCAAAATTTATTATAAATATAATTGTTTAAATTCTGTATGAGGTGGTCGAATTAGTAGTCGGTAGATTGTAAATCTATTTATAAGTAAATACTTTCTCATGGTTTTATATTTTAATAAAAATATTAAATTGCAAATTTAAAGATACATGAGGGTGTTAAAACTTGGAAGAAATAATGTAAGCTAAAAAAGCTGTTGGGTTCATACCTCAAAAATAGATGTAGAAGTCTCTTTATTATGTTGAATTTGACTTTGGTTTATTTTTAATTATTATAATTTTATACATGTTAGGTTTAGTTATATATATACGTTTTTACTATTTAATATATAATATGTTTGTATAAATTATAAATATATTATGTTTAATTATTAAATGATATTTAATATAATTTTTTTTTTAAGATACTCAGTATATTTATTTATACAATGAATGGAAGTTTCATATAGAAATTATATGTTTATGATTGGATAAATTTGTGCCAGCATCTGCGGTTATACAAATAATTTAAATTAAAAATGGTTAGTTAAAAATAAAGTGAAATAGTGGTTAAATTTGGAGAAAAATATAGAATTTGTTTAGAGGTAAAGTTTTATTTAAATTAATTTGTTGTTTTATTATTTTCTTTATTGTGTATACTTTGAAAATTTAAAAATAAACTAGGATTAGATACCCTATTATTTTATTTTGTAAAAATTATGTTTTACTTAAGTATTATGAAGGATGTTGTTAAATGATGATAGTGTTGATATATTTAAAACTTAAAAAGTTTGGCGGTTTTACATATCCAGTTAGGGGAGTTTGTTAATTTAAATTGATAATCCTCATTTTAAACTTACTTTTTTTTGTATTATGTACAGTTTGTATATTGCTGTCGGTAGTTTATGTTTTGAGAATTTATTAAAAGACTGATGAATATTATTTATTTTTATGTCAAGTCATAATGCAGCTTATAAAAAAGGTTTAATGAACTACTATAATTAATTTTATTAAATTCCGGATTTTAGAAATTATATTTTATTAGAAAGGTGGACTTAATAGTAATAGATTTAGATAATTAGTATGTATTGTTGAATAATGGTTTTGTAAAGTGTACATATCGCCCGTCACTCTTGTTTATAAATAAGATAAGTCGTAACATAGTAGAGGTAATGGAAATTGTTTCTGGTTAAGATCAAAAATTAACATAATTAATGTGTCTCACTTACGTTGAGGATATATTCAAATTAATTTGAATATTTTTGAGATAGAAAGATAAATTAATAGAAATATACATTATGATTTATATTTATATAAAAAGGTTTATAATATGTTAGTAAAAGGTTAGGAAAATTTTTTTGTTTTGTACTGAGAAGGATTAATATAATTTGTTTTATAGTAAAAATTAGTTTTTGTATCTTTTGTATAATGGTTTGATAATATTTATTGTTATATAGAAGGTTCTCGAAGTAGGAAGATTTATTTGTTAAATATAGGTAATATGGTTTGTTAACGTGGTAAAGTTATAAATTTAGTAATAAATGGTAGTGAAATGCTATTCGATTTCTAAGGTAGCTAGTTTATTATTATTACGTTTTAGTGTTTATTATAGTTAATATATTAAGGTAAATAACTGTGGTGTAAATATTGGGGGATAAGCTTCTTATATTATAGTAAGATTTTTAAAGTAAGTAAATTTGTTTTAAGTTGGATTAATAGTTTTTCTTATAAATATAAGGGTATGTTATTTTAAATTATATATCTTAATTTAGATTAATATAGTAAATGATTTATAATTAATTTTAAGGTTAAATATAATGTTAAAATGAGTATATATTATAAGAATAAAAATACTAAATAAATTTGTTTTACAGGGGGTTTAGTTTTTATATTTTTATAAAAAATTAATTAGAATAAAGGAATTTAGCAAATAATAATTTCGCCTGTTTATCAAAAACATGTCTCTTTGACTTTATTTTATAAAGAGTTGGGCCTGCTCAGTGATATTTTTAACAGCTGCGGTGTTATAACTGTACTAAGGTAGCATAATAATTTGCCTTATAAATTAGGGCTAGAATGAATGGTTTGACGAGAGTTATACTGTCTCTATTTTAATTGTTAGAATTTAATTTTTATAGTGAAAAAGCTTGGATGGTTTAAAGGGACGAGAAGACCCTATTGAGCTTTATACGTTTATATAAATATATAAACATGTTTGGTTGGGGTGATCAAGGAATAAAATATAAATAGTTTAACTTCCTTAGATTTATTAATTTGTTAGGATAATAAACCAATATATTGCTTTAATGATAAGTTACCATAGGGATAACAGCGTAATTTTTTTAGAGAGTTCTTATTGAAAAAAAAGATTGCGACCTCGATGTTGGATTAAAATAACCATTAGGTGTAGATGCTTTATTTGGTGAATCTGTTCGATTTTTAAAATTTTACATGATCTGAGTTCAAACCGGTGTGAGCCAGGTTGGTTTTTATCTTTTAAATTTGATTGTTGTTTGGTCTAGTACGAAAGGATTGACTTAAAATTAATAAGATTATAATTATTAATAATTATTAAATAAAGTTGGCAGAAATATGTGAATAGTTTAGGATTATTTTATGAAAGGTTACTTTTACTTTATATATATATATTAAGGTGGCAGATAAGTGTGAAGGATTTAAGATTCTTTTAGGAAAATAAAAATTATTTTCTCTTAATAATGTTGGTTGAGATTTTATCTTATGTTGTTTCTAGAGTTTCTGCTTTATTAGCGGTTGCTTTTTTTACTTTATTGGAGCGAAAAGGATTGAGATATTTTCAGATACGTAAAGGTCCAAATAAAGTAGGGTTGATAGGTTTGCCTCAGCCTTTGGCTGATGCAATTAAGTTGTTTAGAAAAGAATATGTTAAACCTGTTATAATTAATTATTTTCCTTTTTTAATTTGTCCTTTTATTAGATTGTTTTTTGCTTTATTTTTATGAATATTATATAGGGGATACTATATTGTAAGAATAGGGGGGTTAAGAATAATGTTATTTTTGTGTGTTTCTAGTGTTGCGGTATATTCAGTGATGGGTGCTGGTTGGTTTTCTAATTCCAAGTATGCATTATTAGGGGCTGTACGAGCTGTGGCTCAAAGAATTTCTTATGAAGTAAGTATATCTTTAATTTTAATAAGGTGTTTATTAATGGTTGGGAGGATTAATTTGGTTGATTTATTAAAATATCAGGAGTATTGTTGAATAATTATAATTAATTTTTTTATATTAATAATATGGGTAGTATCTAGAGTTGCTGAAACTCATCGTGCTCCTTTTGATTTTGCTGAGGGGGAGTCGGAATTAGTTTCTGGATTTAATGTGGAGTATGGGTCTATAGGGTTTGCTTTGTTATTTATAGCTGAATATGGAAATATTTTGTTTATGAGGTTTTTGTCAGGTTGTTTATTTGTTGGTGGAGGGGTTATAATAAGAAGTATGGGATTGAGAATATCATTAATGGTTGGTTTATTTGGTATACTATTTATTTGGGTTCGGGCAAGATATCCTCGGTATCGATATGATTTATTGATATATTTAATTTGGAAGAGTTATTTACCTTGTGTATTAATAATTCTAATATTTATGGTTTTTTTTTGTAAAATCATATATTTTTTTTAGGTTGACAGAGAATAGTTTAATTATAAAATAGTAACATTGGAAGTTATAGATTAAATTTTTTTTATTTTCTGATATGGGGTTAATAGTTATATTTTCTTTTGGGTTGTGTTTAATTAGGGTGTTGATTGTTATAATTCAACCTTTAAGGTTAGGATTTGTTATTATAATGATTAGGGGGTTTATAAGAGTTGTTGTATCTTTTTTTATTTATTCATGGTATGGGTTTATTTTATTTTTGGTTTATATTGGGGGTTTAATAGTAATGTTTACTTATGTAATTAGGTTGGTTCCTAATTTAATTTTTTTTTCTAAGGGGGTATTATTATATGTTGGTTTATTGTTTGCTAGATTTATAGTAGTAAATTTTTTTTTTATATTTAAAAGTATTGATTTAAGGACAATATCTATAAACTTAATGGGTATTAAAGATTTTAGGTTAAGAATGTCTAGATTGATTATAAGGAGATACAATTTTTTAACATATGTATTTTTAGGGGTATTATTATTATTAATTTTAATTAGGGTAGTGAAAATTTGTTATTATTGTGAGGGGCCATTACGGGTTTTCAAGTATAAGTATGCTTAGTTCATTTCGAAAGACACATCCTGTATTACAAATTGTTAATGGGGCTTTAATTGATCTTCCATCTCCAGTAAATTTATTTGTTTGATGAAATTTTGGGTCATTATTAGGTTTATGTTTGGTTATTCAGATTTTAAGGGGTATTTTTCTTTCTATACATTATACATCTTGTATTGATTATTCTTTTGATTCTGTTGTTCATATTATGCGAGATGTAAATTATGGGTGGCTTTTACGTTATATTCATGCGAATGGAGCTTCTTTTTTTTTTATTTGTTTGTATTTACATATTGGGCGTGGTTTATATTATGGTTCATATTTAAATATTTATACTTGGAATGTGGGAGTATTATTATATTTTATAGTAATATTAACTGGGTTTGTTGGATATGTTTTACCATGAGGACAAATATCATTTTGAGGGGCTACTGTTATTACAAATTTAGTATCAGTAGTTCCCTACATTGGGGAGGTTTTAGTTTACTGAATTTGAGGGGGGTTTTCTGTAGATAATGCTACATTGAGTCGGTTTTTTTGTTTTCATTTTTTGTTTCCTTTTATTATTTTAGGGTTGGTTGTTTTACATTTGTTGTTTTTACATGAAACAGGATCAAATAATCCTTTAGGACTGAATAGAAATTTAGATAAAATTCCTTTTCATCATTATCATACAATTAAGGATTTATTAGGATTTTTAGTTATAATATTTTTATTAGTAGAATTAAGTTTATTATCTCCTAATATAATAGGGGATGCTGAAAACTTTATTCCTGCAAATCCTTTAGTAACTCCTATTCATATTAAGCCTGAATGATATTTTTTATTTGCGTATGCTATTCTTCGTTCAATTCCTAATAAATTAGGAGGGGTGGTGAGATTAGTAATATCAATTATAATTTTGTTTTTTTGTCCATTGTTTCATGTAAGAGGATGTATAGGATTATGTTATAATTTTTTATCACAGTTTTTTTTTTGGTGTTTGGTGGGGGTATTTTTTGTTTTAACATGAATTGGAGGTTGTCCTGTAGAATATCCTTATGAAGGTATTGGACAAATTTTTAGGGTTATATATTTTCTTTGTTACTTAATTCGTCCTGTTAGAGATTTATTATGGGGATATATATTAGAATATTAGGTTATATTGGATGAAAAAGGTTTTGAAAACCTTATGTGAGTGTTCGATTCACTCGTAATCTTAAGTTATAAAAATATAAATTATATTTAATTTTGGTTTACAAGACCAATGTTTATTAAACTATTATAACAATTTATGATTATAAATAATGGTTTATTGGTTGGGTTATATATATATGTTTGTGGGGTGGTTGTTTTAATATTACAATGAAAACATATTTTAAATATGTTGTTAGGGTTTGAAGTGTTGACATTGAGGGTTGTGTTTATGTTTTTATTTAGGTGAAGTATTATTAGGTTTAGGATGTATTTAGTAGTTGTTATGATTGTGTTTAGAGTTTGTGAGGCTACTTTAGGGTTAGCATTATTAGTGAGATTTATTCGTTTACATGGTAATGATTACGTGAGTAGTTTAAATATATATAAATTATAGGGATATTAATAGGACTATTTTTTTTATTTTTTTTTAAAAGGGGGATATGAGAATTACGATTGTGAAGTATTATAATTTTTAGGTTTTTTGGTTTAAAGTTTTTAAGAATAGAGAGAAGGGGTGTATATACATATTATTTATTTATAGATGTTATATCAGTAGCTTTAATTTTACTTAGATTTTGGATGAGGGGGCTGATAATTTTATCGAGATATAATTCTATTAAGTTAGTTAATAATAAAATTTATTATTTTTGTTCTTGTGTATTGGCTCTTTGTGTTATTATTGTTAGATTTTTTTTAATTGATAGGTTATTAATATTTTATTTATTTTTTGAGATATCTTTAATTCCAACTTTATTACTAATTTTAGGGTGAGGATATCAACCTGAGCGTTTACAAGCAGGAATATACATAATATTATATACTATTAGAGCTTCTTTACCAATATTAGTATGTATTATGCTAGTAGGTTTTCAGGAAGGTTATTTTAATATAAGAATATATATACTTTTATGAGTTAGAAGAATAAATATATATTGGTTTGTTGGTTTTATTTTTGCGTTTTTAGTAAAATTGCCTTTATATTTTTTTCATTTATGATTACCTAAAGCTCATGTTGAAGCTCCAATTTCAGGTTCAATAATTTTAGCTGGGGTTTTGTTAAAATTAGGGGGTTATGGAGTAATACGATTTATGAGTTTATTTAATTTTTGTAGGGGGAGACAAATGAAAATTTTAATAGTTGTTTGTTTATGAGGTGGGGTATTAACTTCTATAATTTGTGTTGGTCAGAGAGATGTGAAAAGATTGATTGCTTATTCCTCTGTTGGACATATAGGTGTTATATTAGCTGGGTTAATTAGAGGGTTTATTGTAGGTTGAGAAGGGGCTTTATTAATAATAATTTGTCATGGATTGTGTTCTTCAGGGTTATTTTGTGTAGGTAATTTAATTTATGAAAAGATTAATAGACGGAGGTTGTTTTTATGTGGAGGGATAATTAACTATAATCCTATAATAAGACTTATAATATTTATATTATGTATTTGTAATATAGGAGCTCCTCCATTTATTAATTTAATTAGGGAGGTAATATTATATATTTCTATATATATATATATATGATTGTTTTTAATTTTTGTAGTTATAATAGTGTTTTTAGGAGGTTTATATAATTTATTATTATATACTATAATTCATCATGGTCAAATTATAAGATTTATAAAAGTAATGAAAGAGAATAGAAGTAGAGAGAATTTATTATTAATACTTCATATTATTCCTTTATTAAAATTTATATTAAATATTAGATATATCAGAAAAATGTATTTTTAATTAGTAGAATTAGTTTATTTAAAATACTAAGTTGTGGGCTTAGAGATATAAGGTCTTTTATTTTACTATGAATAAATTTAAGATTGAGATTTTTTTTAGATTAGTATTATTTTTGTTTTCTAGGTTTTGGGTAGTTATTTTTATATATCTTATGTTAAACAATTGTTGTTATATTATTTCTTGAGAAATTTTTTCAATAATAAGGTTGTTTGTAGAGTTTGATATATTATTTGATTGGGTGAGTTGTAGATTTAGTAGGTTGGTATGTTTAATTTCTAGTTCAGTATGTATTTTTAGAGTAATATATATAGAAGGTGATCCTAATAGAAAACGTTTTATGATAGTTTTAATATTATTTGTGTTGTCAATGAATTTTTTGATTTTTATTCCTAGATTTATTAGGTTGATTTTAGGTTGGGATGGTTTAGGGTTAGTTTCTTTTTGTTTAGTAATTTATTATCAGAATAATAAGTCTTTAAGTGCTGGTATATTAACGGTTTTAATAAATCGAATTGGGGATTGTTTTGTTTTAAGAGGTATTAGTGTTATAGTATTTTTAGGACATTGGAATTATATATGTATTTGACATTTTTATTTTTTTGATGTTTGTATAATTTTTATTGTTATTGCGGGGATGACAAAAAGGGCACAAATTCCTTTTAGAAGTTGGCTTCCAGCTGCTATAGCAGCTCCTACTCCTGTTTCTGCTTTAGTTCATTCATCTACTTTAGTAACAGCTGGGGTATTTTTATTAATTCGATTTTATAATTATTTAGTAAGTTTTCAATACTTTTGTGTTATTATAATTTTTATTTCTATTATAACTACTTTTATATCAGGAGTTTGTGCTGTGTATGAATATGATATAAAAAAAATTATTGCTTTATCTACTTTAAGACAATTAGGGGTTATAATAATATCATTGGGGGTTAATATACCTATATTAGCTTTGTTCCATTTGTATACTCATGCTATATTTAAAGCTTTATTGTTTTTGTGTGGGGGTAATATTATTAATTCTTATAATGGTATACAGGATATTCGTTTTATTAAGGGGGTTAGTTATAGGTTACCTTTAACTAGACTTATTATAAATATTTCTAATATAGCTTTGTGTGGTTTTCCTTTTTTAGCAGGGTTTTATTCTAAAGATTTGATTATTGAAGTTTTATTAAGAAGGAATATTAATTTATTGTTAGGGTTGTTTGGGTTGTTAGGGGTTTGTTTAACAATACTTTATTCTATACGGATGTCTTTATATATAATGTGAGGTGATGCAAGAAGTGTTGTTTATAATAACATTAAGGAGGATAATAAATATAGAATTATTCCTATACTTATTTTATGTGTAGGGGCGTTGTTTGGGGGTTATATAATTGGAAGAATAATTATTTGTTTTAATGAGGTAATTATATTACCTATAAGATATAAAATACTTGTTTTAGTATTATTATTTATTTCATTGTTATTTTCTTTTAGGGTATGGGTAAATAATATTAGGAAAAAAAATTATAATTTGTTTTATTGATGTAATAGAAAAATGTGGTTTATAAGGTCTTTGAGGGGATATCCCTTTTTAAGGTTGGTAAAAGACATTAGTAATTCAAGTTTGAAGTTAGTAGATATAGGTTGGTTGGAATTGAGGGGGGGACAAGGTATATTATTAGTTATTAAAAAAATTATTTTTTTAATGGAGGGTTGAATAGTTGTTTTATTTAACATTTATTTAGTATCTTTTATTGTTGTTATTATATTATTATATTTAAATAGCTTAATTTTAGAGCATAACGTTGAAGGTGTTGAGGTGGTAAATTTACCTTTAAATATATGTGGTAGTGGGTTTAAGTCTTATCTATTGGTGGTTATCTGAGTATAAAGTAATTAAAAGAGAAAAAATATAACCTTGGATAATGGCGATACCAATTTCAAAAATAAAATATATAATTTGAATTATTAATACAATTGTTGTTGATAAAATAGAGATGTTGATTATAGATATAGAAAGGAAGTTTCCGATTAGTGTTAAGATAATATGACCTGCTCTAATATTAGCTGCAATTCGGATTGCAAGGGTGATAGGTTGGACGGAAATTCTTATAAATTCAATTAGGGGGAGAAAAGGAATAAGAAATGAAGGAGTTCCTGAAGGGAGAAGAGAAGCTAAAGAGGAATATATATTATTTTGGTATGAGGACAGAATTAAACTTAATCATAAGGGTAGGGATAGAGAAAGGGATATAACTAAGTGTCTAGTAGTACCAAAAACATATGGGATTAACCCTATTAAATTGAAGTTAATAATTATTAAAAATAAGGAGGTTGTAATTAAAGAAAATCCTCCTATATTTATAGAAAATGAGCGGGTAATTTGGGTGTTGATTATTTGTTTAGGGAGTATAAATGATGTAAAAGTTTTGGATGGATGAATTCAGTAGGTTGAATTAATAAAAAAAAAGGACCAGAGAGAAATAATTCAAGTTAATGGGTGAAGACATATTAATGTGGAATTATGATCATCAAAAGAAGAAAAGATATCTACTATCATTTTATCAGGTATAATTATTTTTTTTTTTTTTTTTTGTTGAGGGGGTTGTATTATAAAAGTTGTTTTTATTTCATCATGTAATAGATGAATTTATAGTTATAAGTATTCAGAAAAGGGAAAAAAGAAGGATTCAATTTAATGGAGATAATTGAGGCATATAAAAAATACTAACTAATAGTTATTTAAATTTGACAAATTTATGTTATAATAATTAACTAATTTTTTTTATAAGTTTATTATACTTATTAATCAGGAGTTAAATGAATTTATATTAATAATTTCAATTGTAATAGGTATAAATGAGTGGTTGGCTCCACAAATTTCTGAACATTGACCATAAAATAGACCTGGTCGGTTAGAATATAAGTTGAGTTGGTTTAATCGTCCAGGAATAGCATCTACTTTAACTCCTAGTGATGGGACTGCTCAGGAATGAATAACATCTGATGATGAAATAATCATTCGTGTATTAGTTTTTATTGGGATGATTAAGTGGTGGTCTGTTTCTAGAAGGCGGTAATCCCCTTCGTTTAGGTCAGTTGATGGTGTTATATAAGCATCGAATTCAATATTTATAAAATCTGAATATTCATAACTTCAGTATCATTGGTGACCTGATGCTTTAATTGTTAGGAGGGGATTAATGGATTCATCTAAGAGGTATAGAAGTTTTAATGATGGTAGAGCTAAGAATAAAAGGATGATTCTTGGGATGATTGTTCAGATGGTTTCAATTTTTTGACTTTCTGAAATTAGTAAAGAGGAAAATTTATTAGTTATTAATAGAATTGTGATATATAAGACTGAGGTTAAAATAATAATTAAAATAAATATAGTATGATCATGAAAAAAAATTAATTGTTCCATTAAAGGGGAGTTTGCATCTTGAAATCCTATTTGTCCTCATTGGGTCATAATTTTTAAATAAATAGAGCTCCAGTTTCTTCAAGATTATGGAAGTCAACAGGTAGACGATTATTTCATTCTAAAGATGTATTTAAATGGTTTGATCAGATTACAGTTCGTTGAGATGATATACTTTCTCATACAATAAATATAAAAAATAATACTGCAGTTAGAGATAATATAGATCCTATAGAGGATAATATATTTCATTTTGTGAAAGAGTCTGGGTAGTCTGAGTATCGACGGGGTATTCCAGCTAATCCTAGGAAATGTTGAGGGAAGAAAGTAACATTTACTCCAATAAATATTATATAAAAGTGTGATTTTGTATAATGTTGGTTTAAAGAAAGTCCTGTGATTAGGGGGTATCAATGGTTAAATCCAGCAAATAATGCAAATACTGCTCCTATTGATAGAACATAGTGGAAATGGGCTACAACATAGTATGTATCGTGGAGTATAATATCTAGAGATGAATTAGATAAAACAATTCCAGTTAATCCTCCTATTGTAAATAAAAAGATAAATCCTAAAGATCAGAGTATAGTTGTAGAATATTTAATTGGTGAACCATAGATTGTAGTTAATCATCTAAATACTTTAATCCCAGTGGGGATAGCAATAATCATGGTAGCAGCAGTAAAGTAAGCTCGTGTATCAACATCTATTCCTACTGTAAATATGTGGTGGGCTCATACAATAAATCCAAGTAAACCAATAGATAATATTGCATAGATTATTCCTAGTCTTCCAAATGTTTCTTTTTTTATGGAGTAGTGTGAAACAATGTGAGAAATAATTCCAAATCCAGGTAGAATTAAAATGTAAACTTCTGGGTGTCCAAAAAATCAGAATAAGTGTTGGTAAAGAATAGGATCCCCTCCTCCACTTGGGTCAAAAAATGTTGTATTGAAATTACGATCTGTAAGAAGTATTGTGATAGCTCCAGCTAGTACTGGAAGAGAAAGTAATAAAAGAATTGCGGTGATAAGTACAGATCAAACAAATAGAGGAAGTCGTTCTATTTGTATTCTTTCTCATCGTATATTTATAATAGTTGTAATAAAATTAATTGCTCCTAAGATAGAGGATACCCCAGCTAAGTGAAGAGAAAAAATGGCAAGATCTACAGATGGTCCTATATGTGATACATTTCTAGATAGAGGGGGGTATACTGTTCATCCTGTTCCTGCTCCTCTTTCTACTGCAGCAGATATAAGAAGTAGAGTAAGAGATGGAGGTAAAAGTCAAAAACTTATATTATTTATTCGAGGGAAGGCTATGTCAGGAGCTCCTAATATTAAGGGAACTAATCAGTTTCCAAAACCTCCAATTATTACAGGTATAACTAAAAAGAAAATTATTACGAATGCATGGGCAGTAACAATTACATTATATAATTGGTCATCATTGAGTAAAGATCCTGGTTGTCTTAATTCAGTTCGGATTATTAGTCTAAGAGATGTTCCTAGTAATCCTGATCAAATTCCGAAAATAAAATATAAGGTACCAATATCTTTATGGTTTGTTGAAAATATTCATCGCAT